AAAGTAAAAAAGTAAAGGAAAGGGCATTAGAAAGTCACTCTTCTTTTGGTCTAAAAAAATGGATTTGATACAATCCAAATTAATAAATAAAAAAAGGATCAAAATAGATATTTTTCCAATTTGATTCTATATTAATTCAAAGAAAAAGAGAGTTTTTCCTTTTTGATTTGAATTGAATGAAATTACACAACAAAGTTCTTATTCTTATAATAAAAATTTTTTATTATATTAGTTTACTCAACTCAAGAGTTGTTTTATCAATCTGTTGATTTGGAATCACAGAATGGGTAGATGTCACAGATGATGAATGGATTTCTTACCTATGTCACTATATTTTTGTTCGTCTATAATGATTGATTGATGAATCAAAAATTTTCAATTGGATTTTTCAAGTGGTATTTTTGTTTATCTTCCTATCTTTCTAATGGAAACTTAGGGAAGTGCTTTTTAAACATATGTATAAAAAGAACATATTTCATTTAGCCTCTTCATGCCCACTATAACTAGTTATTTCGGTTTTCTACTAGCAGCTTTAACTATAACCTCATCTCTATTTATCGGTCTGAGCAAGATACGACTTATTTGATTTGAGATTATGAAATTAATTGAATGAACAATTCATAAAAATCAATCTTTCTGGGATATTCAATATATTCTATAGTTCCTTAACGTGTCAATTTTCAATTCTTGGTCATTGAGATTCATGGGCAATACAGATTAATATTTAAAGATATATATTACCTCCCCCTTTCTCCTTTCAAACAAATAAAAATGATTGAAGTTTTTCTATTTGGAATCGTGTTAGGTCTAATTCCTATTACTTTGGCTGGATTATTCGTAACCGCATATTTACAATACCGACGTGGTGATCAGTTGGACCTTTGATTAATTCACATTTTTTTATTGACCTCCTATTTTGTTTGTTTTAATCCTAATCCACAGGAGGTAAAATTAAGACTTTAGACTGCTGTTCCATTATTTCAGTGTCATTTTTGATCTAACAAGAATGGAATCACGCTCTATAGGATTTGAACCTACGACATCGGGTTTTGGAGACCCGCGTTCTACCGAACTGAACTAAGAGCGCTTTATTTTCATAAATCATAAAAAAATTTTATGTGACCCCAATTCATCTTGCATGCATATACTATCATAATCTATATATAGAACTCTCATCATATATACTCTCATCATATATATATTGATAGAATATCCATCTATTTCTATTGAGTATGTATGTCTACTTTTAATCGGTCTCAATTGATCCCTTGTTACTGCTCATAAGATAGGTAATAGTTAGGGATAGGGATGACAGGATTTGAACCCGTGACATTTTGTACCCAAAACAAACGCGCTACCAAGCTGCGCTACATCCCTTTCAATTGGTTTACAGTGTCATTGTAAAGAATCTTTGTCTTGTTTTCCATATCTTGATTTTTTCGGTTGATATATATAAATTATCCTGCCATTTTTTTTTAGTTTCATCTTTTTAGTTTCATATTGTATAACATATATTATAATAATAATAAAAGACTTATATACATTTGAAATCCGCCTAACAAAAAAAGATGAATATTTTTAGAGAATGCTCGGGCATAGAAGAAACGGACCTCTTTTTTTTGTTAAAAAAAAAGAAAGAATATCTAATGAATCGTTATACATTTCAATTTGAATTAAGAATTTTGCGTACAAATACAAGTCGTTATTAATTAAATAACCATCTGATCATATATGTTTTTATGTATTACAAATTCTAATATAAATATAATAATATAATAAAGAATAAGAATTAAGAATAAAGAAGGAGGATTTTAAATGCGAGATCTAAAAACATATCTCTCCGTGGCACCAGTGGTAAGTACTCTATGGTTTGGTGCTTTAGCAGGTCTATTGATAGAGATCAATCGTTTATTCCCGGATGCATTGATATTTCCCTTTTTTTCATTCTAGTTATTGACACGGGAAGGGGTGAAGAAGATTAGAGATACTATCAAATATCTGTGATTAATCCCCCCTTCTCCTTCTTTTTTTTCTTTTTTTTTTTTAGAAGTTAGAAAAGAGAAAGAATAAAGTTGGATTCGGCCTCAGTGAAACTCGGAATTCGGTCCAGGCTTCAATTGAATTTAATTAATAAGAAATTCATAAATTTATAATCAATTCCATCTCTATTAATCTATTAAATAATAGGGTGAGACCAGAAATAGAAATGGAATGGCTAAGGCGGGGCAAGAATATCATATAGGATACTTAAATGAAAACAGAAATACTGTACTGTGATTCTAAATATAGTTAGAAATCATTGTATTACTTAATTATTACTATACTTATAATTACTATACTTATAACTTATATTATATTGACTATATTTATTATTGATTGGAACGAGATCCTTCATAATTGTATTTAGAGTTAGCAACTTATATTATTTTATTTTTTGTTCCTTTTTGCTTCGAATCGTAAAATAGAAGAGTTAAGTGAATCAAAAACACAAAGGAGGTTCATGGCCAAAGGTAAAGATATCCGAATAGGGGTTATTTTGGAATGTACCAGTTGTGTTCGAAACAGTGTTAATAAGAAATCAACGGGTATTTCCAGATATATTACTCAAAAGAATCGACACAATACGCCTAGTCGATTGGAATTGAGAAAATTCTGTCCCTGTTGTTGCAAACATACTATTCACGGGGAGATAAAGAAATAGATAAAATTGATCACTTGTGTGTCACCCCTCGAAGGAAGATGAAAAATGATATATTTTTTTTCATATTGTTCTAAATTATAGAAGAGATTGTATATATATAACATATAATTCAATATAACATATAAATATACATATATTTATAGATTCTATTGAATTATATATATATATATATTTATATATATTGAAATATATTATTGAAATATATTTAAAAACATTAAAAACATTATTAAAAAAATAAAAAATATAAGAATAAAAAAATAGAAACAAAGCAAATCCTATTTTTTTTTTTACAAAATAGGATTTTCGGGATAAGGAATAAACAAACTATGGATAAATCTAAGCGACTTCTTAAATCCAAGCGATCTTTTCGTAGACGTTTGTCCCCGATCCAATCGGGGGATCGAATTGATTATAAAAACATGAGTTTAATTACTCAATTTATTAGTGAGCAGGGAAAAATATTATCTAGACGGGTGAATAGATTGACCTTAAAACAACAACGATTAATTACGATTGCTATAAAACAAGCTCGTATTTTATCTTCGTTACCTTTTCTTAATAATAAAAAACTAAAAAGAAAGTTGGCCGCTAGAACTACAGGTCTTAATAATGAAAAACTATTTGAAAAAAGAAAGTCGGCCGCTAGAACTACAGGTCTTAAAAAAAAAAAAAAAAAATAGGATTACTCTTCAATTGAATTCAAATTCCAATCAAAACTCAAATCAAACGTGGATTGATGTTTTGTTCAAAAACTATGACAATCCAATTTTGATTATCGTGTTGTATGTAAGAAAAAAGAGAATCGGTGAAGAAGAATAAATCTTTTTTTATTGAACGTGGTTGCTCATTTTGACGACTTTATCATATGATTCTATTTTATCATACAAATCTCTACTCTACCTTCCCGGAGTTCAGTCTCCGGGGAATTTTTTATGATCTCATTGAAAATCAATCATATAAAGACAATTCTTATTTAATATAGCTATTTGTGAAAGTATTTTACGATTAAGAAGCAACTGCCTCTTGTACAGATTAGACATTAATCTGCTATAACTATAGTATAGCCTTTCTTGATTCTCGCGAATTACTGCATTTATTCGACTGATCCACAAACGACGAAAATCTCTTTTTTTCCTATCTCTATCCCGATGAGCCGAAGCAAAAGCTTTTATTTTCTGTTGAGTAATAGCTCGAGTAAGTTTTGAATGAGCCCCTCGAAAACCTGATGTAAATAAACACATTTTTGTCCTACGTTTCCGAGCTATATATCCTCGTTTAATTCTGGTCATTGAATAAATCAAACTTTGATGAATAACTATTTGATTTCTTTTCTTTCAGTTATTCTTTTCCCCTTACTAGTGTATTAATAATAAAAACGGATTTTTCCAATGTATAAAATAAAAGATTCCAATGGCTTTTGCTACTATAACCTTCCCAACCACGATTTTTTTTTTATTTCTAAGCATTTAACCTCGAAATAAGAAATTGTATTGATACTAGGTATCAAAAAAACATATTCAATTAAATAGAAATGGATAAAGAAATAGTGGATTCCATCGTTTCTATGGTTACTTCTTAAACGGCGAGGTCCTCTCTATACACCGGAGCCCCTTCTCTCATTTAATCAATGCTATTGTTAACTTGTACAGTTCACACTCTTTGGCTCTACCCATGAAATAGCTAGTAAAAAGTCTTTCACAACGAAATCTAACTATACAGTAACGGTATTTAAGTATGAAGTGAAGATTAGCTGGGGAGCTGACCCTCTTAGTCCGTTCTTGCAAGAATAAGGGCACAATCTTTCGGCTTTTTAATTTTGAAATAGAATTTTCCCTGCTTAATGGATAAGCATTTGCTACCAATGGGGAAATCTTTCTCATCTGAAATTGCAAATTGAGGTGATTGGATTTGCACCAACGGAAACCATAAATTTGATACACAATAACAATAAAAGGATATATATTATAAGAGATTCTTTTTTTTTTTTTTTTTAAGTAAGATAGTGAATGGAATGGAGTTTTTCCATTCTATCCTAACCGATCACTTATACCGGAATAATTTGTTTCCTCTGTTTTGTCTTAGTCCATGATCGGAACGAGTCGCACATACACCCTAGTACATGTTCCTCGGCGCTGAGGGCATCCCCGAAGGGCGGGGGATTTCGTGACATTTCGGATTGGCTGTCTTGTGTTTCTAATAAGTTGTTTAATAGTTGGCATGTTGAATCATATATATAATGAGCTGGTTTAGATCAATCCTAACCCGATGATTATGAATTACTTATATTCTAGATTACTTTCATTCTTATTCTAGATTACTTTCATTCTATATTAATTCTATATTAATTCTATATTACTTATATTCTTATTCTAGATTAATAGATTATAGATTAATTAATTATTAATAGAATAGATTAATTAATTATTTATTAATAGAATAGATTAATTAATAAGGAGCAATAATCTCAAATTGTGTATTTGAGCGGATTTTTGGATATAACCCATAAAATAAAGGTTGGTCTGTTCTTTGTGCATAAATGTCTATGATAGAATCACGTATCTTTATCCCAGCTAACTTTTTATTCAATCCCTATCTGATCAATAATTCCATGAGCTTGGGCTTCTTCTGCTGACAAAATAGCATCCCTTTCAATGTCGTCGGCTATAACCCATAAAGGTTGGCCTGTTCTTTGTGCATAAATGTCTATGATAGAATCACATATCCTTATTATTTCGACAATTTCCATGATAAATTCTCCTGTTCCTGACTTATCCGTAAGATCACATAGGGGTTGATGCATCATTACCCTGACGATATAAATAATAATAATAAAAGGTTCCTCTATCTCGTACGATAAGAAAAGAATAAAAAAAAACAAAGATTGAACAACCGTACATGCATCTTTTGCGTATTGCATACGGCTCCACTATGGAATTGGTTTTTACCTTTCATCGAAGAAAGAGAAAAATAGAGAAGGTCTATCAGACCTAGATCGGTAAATGATCCAATAACCACCCTTCCTTTTTTTTGAGTAGTTAAAAAAAAAATACTATGATGGTTCCGTTGCTTTATTATTTGGTCTGTTATTCAGCAATCCCAAAGTTTCTTTTTTTTTTCAAATCAAATGCAAAATGTTATATAGTTATATTATATATATATTATTATATAGTTATATAGTTATTATATATATATATATATTATTATTATATAGTTATATAAGTATAAGATTAAGAATAAGTAAAAACATCTTTTTTTTTTTTTTTTCATACTATTGTATTGCATAATATAAAGATTGTTAAAAGCTTTCCGGTGTAAAAACAAAAAAGTTTGTGACGCTGAAATAGGCTCCTGATAGATCAGATAAAATCGGAAATACCCATTTTCTCATACCACTCTTTCGATACATAATCGAATGGTTTTGAAAAATTTTTGCATATCAATTTCGAAGTGCCATGCTATTATTGCTTAATATTCATATGTCGAAGGCATAGTCTTCTTTTTTTTTCTCAAATAAAAGACTCATTGGCGCCAAGCGTGAGGGAATGCTATACGTCTAGTAATTTCTCCCCCCGTGAGAATAAAAGATCCCATTGAAGCGGCGAATCCTATGCATATTGTCTGTACATCTGGGTCTACTCCTTGCATCATATCATAAAGAGCTATTCCGGGTATTATCCATCCGCCCGGACAATTTATAAACAAATTAAAATCTTTGGTACGATCCTCCATAGTGAGAAATATCAGAAGGCCACAAATTTGATTCGATATCGCACTATCAATCTTTTGTCCTAAAAATAGTGCTCTTTGTCTATAAAGTCGGTTGATTAGGATAAGATTTTATCTCTTAGGAGCCGTACATGCACCTTTTGATGCATACGGTTCACAAAAAATCGCGAAAAAAAATCAATGTGTAGATTTCAACCCTCTTTCTTTTTTTCTTTTTCATAGCAGATTTTTTCGAACTTCTAATGAAAGGTCTTTTTCTTACATTTTTCAAGAAAGACGACTTTTGACCCGTTTATCTATATTTATCTATATTAATCTATATTAATATTATTCTATATTAAATTATATATTAATATTATTAATAATTATAAAAAAAATACTAAACACTTATTGAACTAACTTCTCATTGATGTATTGTTTTCATCGAGATCGAATCCAAATCGCGGAGATCGAATCCAAATCGCGCTGTAATTTTCTTGTTTTTGATTGGGCGGCTTCTTCAATTCAATTCTTTTAGGTTTGTGGTCTACTCCGAGTAAAGATCTACCCGATTTGGATTTGCACATATAGCACAAATACTGCAATACCATGTTTTTTTGTTACGACTTCTTTTCTTCAATTTATTTCATTTCATGTTTTCCAGCAAACACAAATATATGATAGAAGTAGTAATCATAGATATATTAACATTTAGATAGATTAACATTTTTTTTTTTAACAGAGCCTGGATGCTTCATTTTCTTGGTCCAAACGAACCAACCATAAATTATTGTAAATTTGTAATATTAATCTGGATATCCCCTCAAAAAAAGATCTAATTACATACTTCACGCTCCAATTTTTTGCTGATTCAATCAATCTTTTTTGGGGTGAAAGAGAGGATATCTCGATCGGGGGAGATAACGGGGAAATCCCATATGACCCAATATATCTGACAAGTCGCACTATAGGTCAATCCATGTCGCTTCTTCCTCTTCAGGAACTTGAAAGGGGACTTTTGGAACACCAACAGGCATTAAGTAAAAAATACAGAAAAAAACCAAAATAATCTAAAAAGTAATACTTCTCTCTCTCTTTCTTATCCCTTTCTTTGATGCTAAAACATAACAATGGGTTTATTGTCTTAATAATGATTGGTCTTTATCATATTTATTTATAGATTGAATATAAATATAGATTGAATAAATTCGTAAAAAAAATCCTAAATACAAAGTGATGAACAAATATGTCTGCATTCACTGATAAAAGATATAAACACTAATATAAAATTAATATAAAATAAGGTCAACCTCCACCATTGCGTATTCTTACTTATTGGGTATAGAATAGATCTGCTTCTTTTGTTCCTACGAATAGAATTCTTTCGTTATTACTAAAAAACTAGAACAAATATTAATCCTTTACCCGAGATAATCCACTAAAAAGAGAGGGTCCATAGTATAGTTTTTTATAGTGCAATAAAGTTACATAGTGTCCATTTTTTGTTGATATAAGAGGTATTTTCATGGGTTTGCCTTGGTATCGTGTTCATACCGTCGTATTAAATGATCCCGGCCGTTTACTTTCTGTCCATATAATGCATACAGCTCTGGTTGCTGGTTGGGCCGGTTCGATGGCTCTATATGAATTAGCCGTTTTTGATCCCTCTGACCCTGTTCTTGACCCAATGTGGAGACAAGGTATGTTTGTTATACCCTTCATGACTCGTTTAGGAATAACCAATTCATGGGGTGGTTGGAGTATCACAGGAGGAACTATAACGAATCCGGGTATTTGGAGTTACGAAGGTGTGGCCGGGGCACATATTGTGTTTTCCGGCTTGTGCTTTTTGGCGGCTATCTGGCATTGGGTATATTGGGATCTAGAAATCTTTTGTGATGAACGTACAGGAAAACCTTCTTTGGATTTGCCTAAAATTTTTGGAATTCATTTATTTCTTTCAGGGGTGGCTTGTTTTGGTTTTGGCGCATTTCATGTAACAGGATTGTATGGTCCTGGAATATGGGTGTCCGATCCTTATGGACTAACCGGAAGGGTACAATCCGTAAATCCCGCATGGGGTGTGGAAGGTTTTGATCCTTTTGTTCCAGGGGGAATAGCCTCTCATCATATTGCAGCAGGGACATTGGGCATATTAGCGGGCCTTTTCCATCTTAGTGTCCGTCCACCCCAACGTTTGTACAAAGGATTGCGTATGGGAAATATTGAAACCGTCCTTTCCAGTAGTATTGCTGCTGTCTTTTTTGCAGCTTTTGTTGTTGCTGGAACTATGTGGTATGGTTCAGCAACTACGCCGATTGAATTATTTGGTCCCACTCGTTATCAATGGGATCAGGGATACTTCCAGCAAGAAATATATCGAAGAGTTGGTGCTGGGCTAGCCAAAAATCAAAGTTTATCAGAAGCTTGGTCTAAAATTCCCGAAAAATTAGCCTTTTATGATTACATTGGCAATAATCCGGCAAAAGGCGGATTGTTTAGAGCGGGCTCAATGGACAATGGGGATGGAATAGCTGTTGGTTGGTTAGGACACCCTATCTTTAGAGATAAAGAGGGGCGTGAACTTTTTGTACGTCGTATGCCTACTTTTTTTGAAACATTTCCGGTTGTTTTGGTAGACGGAGACGGAATTGTTAGAGCCGATGTTCCTTTTCGAAGGGCGGAATCAAAATATAGTGTCGAACAAGTAGGTGTAACTGTTGAGTTCTATGGTGGCGAACTCAATGGAGTCAGTTATAGTGATCCTGCTACTGTGAAAAAATATGCTAGACGTGCTCAATTGGGTGAAATTTTTGAATTAGATCGTGCTACTTTGAAATCGGATGGTGTTTTTCGTAGCAGTCCAAGAGGTTGGTTTACTTTTGGACATGCTTCGTTTGCTCTGCTCTTCTTTTTCGGACACATTTGGCATGGTGCTAGAACCTTGTTCAGAGATGTTTTTGCTGGTATCGACCCAGATTTGGATGCTCAAGTAGAATTTGGAGCATTCCAAAAACTTGGAGATCCAACTACAAGAAGACAAGTAGTCTGATACAACATTGTTTTGTTCCTTTTGGACTTTATTTTCTTTTTGTGATTGGAATTTGCCATAGGGAACCGGATAAATCTTGATTTGAATTGCTACCTTTTCTTTTACTCTTGTTCTTTCTTTTTCTTTATCCGAGAGACGATCCCAAATAAACAGGTATGAAAGCTATAATTGTAAACCACGATCAAATCCATGGAAGCATTGGTTTATACATTCCTCTTAGTTTCTACTTTAGGAATTATTTTTTTCGCTATCTTTTTTAGAGAACCACCTAAAGTTCCAACTAAAAAGATGAAATGATTTTTCATTATCTCAATTGAAGTAATGAGCCTACCAATATTGGTAGGCTCATTACTTCAACTAGTCCCCATGTTCTTCGAATGGATCTCTTAGTTGTTGAGAGGGTTGCCCAAAAGCAGTATATAAGGCGTACCCAGTAAAACTTACAAGTAAACCAGATATAGAGATGGCAACTAGGGTTGCTGTTTCCATTATTATATAATTTCAAGACCAAAATGTATCTAGGATAAGATCATTTATTTACA